TGCACTAGGTCCAATGTGAGTCGGATCGCTTAGCCAGGCTTCATAATTGGAAAAACGAGCACCGTGGAAATACATGCCGCTCAGCCAAAGAAAAATGATAGAGAGTTGTCCGAAATGGGCACTAAATACCTTTCGAGAGATTTCCTCCAAATCACTGGTATGGCTATCGAAGTCGTGAGCATCGGCATGTAGGTTCCAGATCCAAGTGGTAGTCTCAGGTCCCTTAGCTATGGTTCTTGAGAAATGACCCGGTTTGGCCCATTCCTCGAAAGAAGTTTTTACGGGATCCCTATCTACCAAAATTTTTACTTCTGGTTCCGGCGAACGAATAATCATTGAGTCCTCCTCTTTCCGGACAACACATACAAAGAAACCCGCCAACAGTCAGTCCAGGGATTAGTGAACCTATGAGAGATGCTTCGAATGAGTTTCTTTCTCTTCTACTTCATATCTCTTATCTATTTATTTTCTTTAGTTATTCACTAGAGCAATTATGTCTGGAAGTCGATCCAGGGCAAGTGTTCGGATCTATTATGACATATACACGGGGCGCTCAACGGACCGTTTTAATCTTTTTTAATCTTATAAAACCCTTATGGGCTTAAAATTTGTCAAACCCTTTGCCTTTTTGTAAACCTTGGCGTATTCCTATCTCAATTAGAAGTCCCTAAATGAAGCTGCTACTTTAATGAATGGTGTATCGTATATAGAACATATTACTTGATTCCAAATCACGTGAGCGGTAATTAGTCATTACTAGGATAAGAGACGGACCCGCGAGGGTCTCTTTTATTTAATATTGAATTTGATAGGAGAATACATTTTCGACCGTATCCCGGGATCGCTTATCCCTACGAAATATCAGACGAAAAAGAAGGATCGTAGAAAGGATATAAGGAAATTCTTTGATTATTTCTTAGCAGATACAGATAAATGATCTTTTTTATTTCACTGATTTCGCTGATAGGGCTAACAAACAATTTATTTAGAATTATACCAAACGAAAATAGATATCGAAATTTTAAATAAATCAAATTCAAAATATCTAAATAAATAAACAGAAAGTTTCTTATTCGAAACGTCCCGTGATCTTTAACCAATTCTGCGCTTGAATATAATTACCAGGAGTAAGCGCAATAGCTTGTTTCCAATACTCGGCGGCTTGATTGAACCAGGCCTCCGCAATTTCAGAATCCCCCTGCCGAACGGCCTGTTCTCCCCGGTCGGAATAGGCGGGTCAATTCCTTTCCTTAGAACCGTACTTGAGAGTTTCCCGCCTCATACGGCTCGGCAATCAATTCTTTTGGTGTCCCGAGTTTTTGAATGGAGTATATCGAATTGAATGAGATTTCTCATAGATCGATCTTTATTTTTTTCGCGGGTTAACCAAAAGGCGTTAATTCCATGAGCATGAGTTTCAAACTTGACTTTTGATTAAATTAATAATCAGCTTTGCCTTCATTTTCTCTTTTCTCCCACCGTCAGAAGAATAACATAGAAGCATTTTCGCTATAGTTTTAATTTTCTGAAAGGTATCTATCTCAGTTTCATAGAAAAATTGATATAGAATCTTTGAAAAAGACCTTTCTTTCTAAGAACTAAGAAAGAAAAGACTTACTGTCTTTGGGATCTGATACTACACCGCTGCTCAATACCTTTGGGGATCCGCTTTATTACAGAAGCGGATTCCTGACTTTTATCTCATATCATGACATAAAAAAGCAGTTCTTATTGGATCGGTGTCGGTCCAAAACCTCGCGAATTGGTCTTTACGGTGCTTCCTCTATCAATTAGATCCTTTATCCATAGAATCAAGTCTCTAGGCATATCGATTTCTTCATATTTCGACTTCTATGAAGTTTCTTTCTTTGCTACAGCTGATAAAAATCGTTTTTTGCACGATGCATATGTAGAAAGCCTGTTTTTTTTTTTCTAGGATTTATTAGTTTAGTGTATTTGCTCTTTCTTCCCCCCCTCCTTTTTTCTTTTTCTTTCTTCCTTTTTCTTTCTATAGTAGAGATAGTCGCACGTAATGACAGATTACAGCCATATTATTAAAAGCTTGTGGTAAGAACGGATTTCGTTCTAGTGCCCGAAAATAATATTCTAAAGCTTTTGTATGTTCGCCGTTACTTGTGTGGATAAGGCCTATGTTATAGAGTATATAGCTTCGATCATAGGGATCAATTTCTAGTCGCATAGCTTCATAATAATTCTGTAAAGCTTCCGCATAATTGCCTTCAGATTGAGCTGACATCCGTTACGGTCGTCATTCGATTCTAAGAATTCTCCGTTTCAGAACCGTACATGAGATTTTCATCTCATACGGCTCCTCCCTTACGTGCCTAATGAGAATAATACATGGAATCAAAAACGATTGAAATATTCTCATTTTGAACTGAGTGGGGCTAATTTTTTTACAAGAAATCTCTAGCCAACCTTCCTGCAAAAGCTTTTTTCTTAATAGCACGCGCATTGGTACTAGATAAAACTGTAAACTCCAACAATTTCTTTGTTCTCAACGCCCCTTAATTTCCTGGAATTAATCACTTCAACAGTCTTCGATGGTTATATGGGTATCCACAGTACAAACGAGATGGATGTTTGTTATCCTAACCATTCTTCTTAGTCCCCGATCCCGATACGGAAAGGGGCCGTTTATAACAAAGTTTTCGTGTTGTTGATTACTAGACGTAGCGCCTCTTCCCCTATGCCGCCTATTGGTACTGGTGTAGTAGGGTTGACTTGCAATACAGAACCTGTAGGTGTAACCTTTCGCTCAATACTCGAATTGACAATTGAAGCATCTGAGGCTGCATTAATCGGGGATACACGACAGAAGGAATGGGTTTCTCTATAAACTTCACCTTCAACAAGCGTAGATTTTTTCAACAATCCTTTTTCGTTCTTTTCTATCCCGAATCGTCTTTTTTTCTTCTAAGACCGAAAGCAGTAAATAAAAAAAATAATCAAATCGCACCATCTCTGTAATAGGTAAATGCCTCTTTTTCTCCTGAGGTTGTCGGAATTATTCGTAATAATATATTGGCTACAATTGAAAAGGTCTTATCAATAAAATTTCCATTGATCCGCGATCTAGGCATAGGATTCTATAATTCGTTTCATTGCCTCTCGTGAGAAAACAATCCCACAAACAAAGGAATTGGACAGTACAAAATAACATAAAAGCAGACGCCTAAAAAAAAAAGAGGAACGTACTCTTACTCTTTGCAAACAAGATATATAGGGTTATTTTTTTCTTTACTTTAACTGCTTTTCAAACTGCTTTTCACAAACAAAAAACTTTCTCTTTTTCCCCAGATCCCAAGGAAGAATTTTTTCTTTGCCGAAAGGGTTTCTATTTTTCGAATTAGAACGGATTTGATTATCCGTACCCATCGAACAATCAAATTTGAACAACTCGCTATTCACGTGGGTTCTCGGTCATAATCATTGTGTAGGAGAGATGGCCGAGCGGTTCAAGGCGTAGCATTGGAACTGCTATGTAGACTTTTGTTTACCGGGGGTTCGAATCCCTCTCTTTCCGTACCTTGACCTCATTCACCGGTGTTACTGACCACAATGTAGCCAAGAAAAAAAAAAAAAATGAATCCCGAGAAGCTAGACCCCTTTTTGCATTTTTGAGATAGCTTCTCAATTCCAAGTTTCTGTGATACAGAAAATACAGGAAACAAAGAGAAAGCGCAGGCAGGGTCTAAAAATCGACTCTCGAATCGATGGTACGTGAATGGGATAAAAAAACTCTCCAGATCAAACCCCCTACCTTGTATCCCCTGCCTTCCTTAACTTAGGTGAAAGGAGAAAATTTGTACGAGCCCGTTATTTTAGTTCGGTTTAAGTCTGACGAGAATAATATTCTACGACAAGCAATTCGTTTATTTTCAAACCGACCCATTGACTATCTATTATTTGATTGACTAATCCTTTATATTGGAATGCGTGAAGAGTCAAATGTTTTGGCAACTCCTCGTGGTGGGATGAATCAAGATAATTTTGAATCAGAGATCTAGATTTTTGGTCATCCCTTGCTGTAATAATATCTCGGGGTTTGCAACGATAACTTGGTATATCGACTATACGCCCATTAACTAAAATATGTCGATGGTTAACTAATTGGCGGGCTTGAGGAATAGTTGAAGCCATACCCAATCGAAAAAGAATGTTATCCAAACGCATTTCAAGTAATTGTAGTAAAACCAAACCGGTCGACCCTTTAGCTTTTCCGGCGATACGAACATATTTAAGTAATTGTCGTTCTGTAAGACCATAATGAAAACGCAATTTTTGTTTTTCTTCTAACCGAATTCGATATTGAGATTTTTTTACGGAGCGCGATTGGTTTCTAAAATCGCTTCCGACTCTAGGCCTTTTACTCGTTAGTCCAGGCAAAGCCCCTAGACGGCGTATTTTTTTGAAACGAGGCCCTCGGTAACGTGACATAAAGACTCCTTATTTTTTATGTTATTGAATTTCCTATAAACCTAAATTAAAACTGAGCTAAATGATAAATCAAGCGAAATCCGCTGAAGTCTTGTACTATAAAGTACCAAGAATAATGAAATGCTTTGTATCGATTTCCAGACCCTTTTTTGTATTGTATACGCATATAGAAATCTAAATCAAAAGGGGGTTCCTCTTCTTGTTCTTGATTTTTTCTGCCAAGATCTAACTTTCTCCAACTTTTATCCCTAATTGGAAGCCCCCTACAACATACTGGATCGATGACCCTTGGAAAAAGGGGCAGAAGTTTTTTTTTTTTTTTTCTTTATTTTTCAATGTTTTTTTTGAAAGAAAAGAACATTATCAATCATGTAAAAACTAAAACAAATAGAGAAAAGCCGGCTATCGGAATCGAACCGATGACCATCGCATTACAAATGCGATGCTCTAACCTCTGAGCTAAGCGGGCTTAAATATTAAATAAGAGAAATTGTATATGCGCGGGGATCCTTTCTATTCACTTTTAATTCACTTTTATTCGTAACTATTTATAAAGAATAGAATAGAGAATCGAATTTCAAATAAATGTTGAATACTATAGAACATAACGATTAATATAACAATTACTAGAATCTAGAGGTGATATATATTATCCAATTTTGATTTATTTATCAATTCTATATTGATCAATAATTAATATTCTTACTCTTAATTAGATAAGAAAATAGGATTTGATTTTTCATTAGGGGCGGAAGAAAAGACGAAAAAAAAAAAAAGAATCGACCGTTCGAGTATTCTGACGGATTGCGTGAGAAAAATGAGAGTAAGAGGGACGTATATATCTTTTATGGTAGTAGACATCCATCTATATTGAATTGGAGATACAGAAAGAATAGAATCATTTCGGACAAGAAACAAAAACACCTTTCGATATAGGAATCCATATCTACGGAATTCGACAGTTTCCGCCGAAATAAAACAAAAAAGGGAGCGTTTTTGAGTTCCTAAAACACCTAAAACACAAAGGGGATATGGCGAAATTGGTAGACGCTACGGACTTAATTGTATTGAGCCTTAGTATGGAAACCTACTAAGTGATAACTTTCAAATTCAGAGAAACCCAGGAATTAAAAATGGGCAATCCTGAGCCAAATCCTCCTTTCCAAGAACAAACAGGGGTTCGGTTCCGAAAAGGAAAAACGAGGATAGGTGCAGAGACTCAATGGAAGCTGTTCTAACAAATGGAGTTGACTTCCTTTTTTTTTTGGTAAAAAAAAAAGAACGTAAAATGAATCCTTCTATCGAATACCGAAAGGACAAAGGATAAGGTTAAATAGACTATGTATAAGAAATGAAACCCATCCCAAAAATGACAACCGAATCCGCATTTTTTTTTCATAAAAAGTATGAATCGATTCTAGGTTGAAGAGAGAGTCGAATATTCCTGGCTCAACTCCTTCACTCCATCTCCATAGTCCGATCGATCTTTTCTTTTTATTAATCGGACGAGAATAAAGATAGAGTCCCATTCTACATGTCAATATCAATATGGGCAACAATGAAATTTAGAGTAAAAGGAAAATCCGTCGACTTTAGAAATCGTGAGGGTTCAAGTCCCTCTATCCCCACCCCCAAAAAGGCTTATCGATTCCGGAACCGTTTTGCCTAATCTCTGCTTTCCTTTTTTGTTAGTGGTTCAAAAGATAAAAAGATCTAGGCAGCATTTTTTTTTATCTTTTCTTATGACAAGTCGTGTGGTATTTATGATATACGTATAAATGAACACCTTTGAGCAAGAAATCCCCTTCGAATGATTCCCAATTTATATTATTGCTTATACTGAAACTTACAAAGTCTTCTTTTTGAAGGATTCAAGAAAGTAAATTCCCCTCCTTTAAGCCCCTTTTTTAATTGACATAGACCCAAGTCATCTAGTAAGATGAGGAGGGTGTGGCGGAAATGGTCGGGATAGCTCAGCTGGTAGAGCAGAGGACTGAAAATCCTCGTGTCACCAGTTCAAATCTGGTTCCTGGCATATGATAAATATCTAGGAGTATCTATCATTACAAATTACGTGAGCTAGCTCGATATACATATTTATCCATTTAGCTAGATGGAATGGGAATAGCCTTTTTTTTTTTTCTTTTTAATTTAATTTATTTTAATTTATTTAGCCCATTCACAATACTAATACGAATCAGACTTCAATTCCTCCTTGATCAACAATACAAAAGAACGTACAAATATTTCTTGAATATCGGGTTAAAATGAAGATCAATTTCTTAGAATTCAATAAGCATCTTGTATTTCATAAAAATTGGGGGCAATATAATCTTTACGCAAGGGCCACCCTATCCAACTTTCAGGCATTAAGATACGTTTTAGTCGTGGATGATTATCATAAAAGATTCCCAACATATCATAAGATTCCCTTTCTTGAAAATTCGCGCTTTTCCAAACCCAAAAAACCGATGGAATTTTAGGATTACCCCTTGGAGCAAATACTTTTATGCATACCTCTTCTGGTTGATCTACCCCATACTCTATTCGTGTAAGATGATACACACTGGCTAACAGTCCACCCGGTGCTACATCATAGGCACATTGGGAACGTAGATAATTGTAACCATATATATACAAAATGACAGCAACGGAATGCCAATCCTCGGGCTTTATTTGTAACGTTTCTATTCCTTGGTAATCGAAGCCCAAAGATCTATGAACGAGCCCGTGCTTGACTAGCCAAGCAGACAAACGACCCTGCATCTTTTTATCTCTCCCACATTTTTATTTCGATAAGTATTTCACATTTGCGATGAATTTTTTGAATTTCGGAAGATTCATTCGCTCTTTCTTATTCTGTACAAATGAATCCTCCTGCCTAATTAATGAATTAGGGGGAAGATACTGAACTTTTGTATTTGAAAAAGTTTTCAGGCGGGATTTCTGACGGAGATGGTGGTTGAAAGAGTAATCCTTGATCATAATTTCCAGCATGAGTACTACCTACAACACAAAACTTGTGATTGGTAGTAAAAA